CAAGAAAAAGTATTTCTATTTTCCATGTCCAATTGCAGATCCCAGAATTTCTACAATAAATTAGATAGGTAGCTAAGCTAATCTAGTTCCCTATACACGAGTCTGTTATCATTCTACTGCAACAGTTGTACCGGAATGATGAATACCTTTAAGCAGGTAGAAATAGAAAGAATTTTGCTAAAAAGGAAAGGGGCTTTTTTCTAAAGAAAGAAAGATGCTAATTTGATTAATATCAGGAGATCAAATGAATTTATGCTTCACTAATTGAATGATAAATGACTACAAGCGAAGGGGATAGACGGTTTAAACAAAAAAAGACCCAAAATTTCAAACATGTATCTAGAATTACTGGAAAACTACAAACAAAAATAGTGAAAATTAGCTCGTTAGGAGCCCATCCAAGATCGTTGTAGACCCAACGAATTACTAGTTCCCAACCCCGGGTGGAGTGAAATCCAACAAAAAAATCAGTAACCAAAAGGATAAAAAAAGCTTTTATTGAGTCATTTAAGTTATGGAAGAATTCCTGAACCCAAGAATTCCAAATCACAAGTTCCTCTTTACCAAAAAAAAAAGAACCACTTAGAATAGCCAAACAGATTATATTTGTCGAGAAATGCAAAATGATATGGAGATGATCTTCATTATCTATTTTGACCAATTGTATTATTTCCTTGTTTATTCCTATAGGAGTTTTTTGTACATGTGTCTTTGGTTTCTCTTTTATCATCTCGTCCAAGAGAGAAAGTTCTTCTAATTCTATGAATCTTTCTAGAATCCTTTTCTCTTGAATATAAGTTAAGAAAGTTTCAGATTGTCTGGTATTCCACCAATTCTTAATCCAAAGTTCCAGACATTTGTTAACTGAGAAAGAGGCCCCCCAGGGCAAAAGTACGATAAATACAAGATATAGTAAAGAAGGCAATGCTTTCTTTTTTTTCATTTTTGATCTGTAAATTGAGTTGTTAATGAATCTGCTTCATTCGCTGACTCTATATGAATATGATATTTTTTTTTTCTTTGAAGCAAAAACTCTATAGCAAGGTTTGAGACCCTGTATCTATTCTTCTTTTTTGTTTTGTATTGTATATTAGTGGAATTTCATTGCATTGGGTTCTTTCTTACATCTAGATGGAGTTGAAAAAAAGATGAAATGAAAGAATAGTATGCCATATATCCCACTTGGGCAAAATAAATTTAAAGCAATTTTATCTTATCCTCGTTTGTTCCTTCCTTTAGATAAATACTAAAAAATCCCCTTACAATACAATAACAAATCCAATTTCGGAGGGACTTCCTCCCCATGTTGAGAAAACTTTTCTTCTTCCAATTCTTCTTCATTCTATTCAGTTCCAAAAAATACAATGGATACTCAAAATACTTCAATTGGTACGCGCAAGAAATAGGCCAATTCGGCAGCTTTTTGTTCAATTTCTCGTGGAGTAAAAAACTTCTCATCAGTACGAGTCAAGGGAATGACCCCCTGGCCCCGGATTTCCATATAAAGGATACGACGAGGATAAAGACCCTCTTTAACCTGAATTCTAATTGATTGGATATCCCGCATAAAGAATCGAAGGAAGACGCGACGTTTTATTCCAGGGAATCCCCAACGAAAAATGCACACTATTCCCTCTTTTCTATCGAATCGGTCATAACCACTACCTACATTCCACAAAATAGTACACCACAAGTAGGAGCTAATGAATAAGCCCGCGATTCCGTAGAAAGACATCACGACCCCCTGCGGAAAAAAAATAATTTGTTGAGATGGAAGTATAGATATCATATTCTTACCAAGATAACTGGAAGCCCCAACTGATAAGAATCCTAGTGAACCTAGAAAAAGAATAGAGGCCCAGAAAAAATTACCCCTTTTTCGAGAACCTTTTAGAAGTTCTACCCATATGTGTTCTGATCGCCAATTCATATTAGATATACTAAATCCAGCAGCAGTCGATTGAAATTGAGAGAATAAGCTAAATGATTTTGACTTTACTTTTTTTGATTCTGAAATTGCCTTCAGCAACTAGTACTCTTGTGAAATAATAGGTTAGATACACGGACTTTCTATTCAAAAAATATTCATTGATTCAATTAAAATAAAACTTGCTATACCCGGCTCCGCATATTCATGCATTTATGCTTGTAGCCTATATCCGCATCCATAGCCGTTTTTCATTTGTGTGTAGAAAGAGCCACATACCCTACCATATTCTATTACTTACACTAAGAAATACTAGACAATCTTATTTTTCTGCACATAAAGAAATAAAGAAGCCATTGCAATTGCCGGAAATACTAAGCCTACTAAAGGCACAAAAATCGAAGGTAAGTTGAAATCCGTCATAGAATAGGTGTCTCAATTCAAATTTACTATTTCTATCTATTCGAAAAATGTCTTAAGATTCTTATGATATAATTAAGTATATCTATTATGAGGAATATTGACTATTGTATTTTTTAGTTTGCAAAATAAATATTTTTTATAGAATACTTTAGTATTCTATAAAAAATAGGAAAGGAATGGCTAATAAGAAAATTGCAAAAAAGGAGAACTCATTAAAAAGATTTGATTTTTCTTTTCCCATCCTCATGGCCTTTCTACCCTTCTAATCGAACTTGAAATTACATTCAAAAGAAAGCGGCTAGAATTTGCATACGTACTCCTCTAGAAGCGCATAAAATAATGCGTGGTAAAGGCGGAAAAATAGTACATTCAATCAAAGGGCAAATTCTCTTACCTACTACGGATCCCATACTACCCCCTTAGACTTTTTAAGATGATATACCACCCAAAAGAAAGGGTATGAAAATATCGGGTCGAAAAGCTAACTCGACCCGTCCCGTGCAGCGAAGTCCTGTTAGTAAGAAGTAAGACCCCGCACAAGAATGGATTATAGAAGAATATTTTTCTGAATACTCCTCTGGACGCGTATAGTAGCATTACGATTTCGCATCTTTTTTATTTATGAATAGAAAAAATGCATTGTATCGTTGGGTCGGAGGTTTGGTCCGGAAAAATTCGGAACAAAACGTCTACCGCGTTGAAGCCTATAGCCCTGGATTTCCACGAAAGTAAAATTTCAGGATCCGTTTGAACATCTCTACGGTGGGTCCAGGTTCTATGCCCAATCCCAAATCAAGCATTTCTCGCTCTTGATCGGAGTCATAAACTAAAACAACCTCTTCATCAAGGTTATAGAAAACTTCTATATTTTATTGAGTTCTCGGGTTTTTAAAATAAACTCTTCTTTTCTTACACACAGTTCGAGTCACTTGTTGAATCACGATTACGCCTGTTAAAAGTTTCAAACGTCCTCTTTTTTGAAAGAGAGTCTTATAAAAGGGTCTAACTTCCAAACTGTGTCTTTTTTCATTCATTCTCTTTTAGTTTTTTTCTCTATCTAGAAGTAGAATAGAATAACCCGGTTGACGGGTAATGATCATACGTCTGTAATGCATTGTATGTCCCAGAATAGGTCCTATTCTTCTACCCTTTCGGGGTAGTCGATGGCTATTCACAGCTACTACCTTAACACCAAAGAAGAGTTCGACCCAATGCTTTATTTCTGTCTTAGTGAATCCCGATTCGACATTAAAAGTATATTGATTCTTTCCCAATAAACGAAGACTTTTTTCTGTAAATACTGCGTATTTGATTCTATTATCATATGATAATAGTATATTTGATTTGTATTTATTTATTATACCTTTATATTTATTTATTATACCTTTATATATTCTTGATATATAGAATAGGCGAATCTCGATTTGTGAAGTCTCATGATCGTATCATGATCCATTTTTATTCGGCTCAATCTTTTTTTTTCTAAAAAAAAAAGATTGAGCCGAGTTTAATTGCAGTCAATTAGAAGAATAAAGAAGAATTACTGCATTTCGTAACTTATTTTTTCTCTTTTTATTTCGTTTCTTTTTATTTAGACCTTCTTCATATTTAGTTTTATCTATTTATCGACAGTATCTACCGGCTCGAACTCGAATTTGATCGCCTTCCATACTTCACAAGCTGCGGCTAGTTCAGGACTCCATTTGCAAGCTGCTCGGATAATTTCATTACCTTCACGAGCAAGATCGCGCCCTTCGTTACGAGCTTGTACACAGGCTTCTAAAGCCACTCGATTAGCTGCTGCACCAGGTGCATTTCCCCAAGGATGTCCTAAAGTTCCTCCACCAAATTGTAATACAGAATCATCCCCAAAGATTTCGGTCAGAGCTGGCATATGCCAAACATGAATACCACCTGAAGCTACTGGTATAACACCTGGCATGGATACCCAGTCTTGAGTGAAAAAGATACCGCGAGAACGATCTTTTTCAATAAAATCATCGCGCAATAAATCAACAAAACCTAAAGTGATTTCGCGTTCCCCTTCTAACTTACCTACTACTGTACCGGCGTGGATATGATCTCCCCCAGACATACGCAATGCTTTAGCTAATACACGGAAATGCATACCATGATTTTTCTGTCTATCAATAACTGCATGCATTGCACGGTGAATGTGAAGAAGTAAGCCATTGTCGCGGCAATAATGAGCCAAAGTAGTATTTGCGGTGAATCCCCCAGTTAAGTAGTCATGCATTACAATAGGAACCCCTAATTCTCTCGCAAAAATAGCTCTCTTCATCATTTCTTCACATGTACCCGCAGTTGCATTCAAGTAATGCCCCTTGATTTCACCGGTTTCCGCCTGTGATTTATAAATAGCTTCGGCACAAAAGACAAAACGATCTCTCCAGCGCATAAATGGTTGTGAGTTTACGTTTTCATCATCTTTGGTAAAATCAAGTCCACCACGTAGACACTCATAACACGCTCTACCGTAATTTTTTGCAGATAATCCCAATTTTGGTTTAATAGTACATCCCAATAAAGGACGACCATACTTGTTCAACTTATCTCTTTCCACTTGGATACCGTGAGGCGGGCCTTGGAAAGTTTTTGAATAAGTAGGGGGAATTCGTAGATCCTCCAGACGTAGAGCACGTAGGGCTTTGAAACCAAATACGTTACCTACAATGGAAGTAAACATGTTAGTAACGGAACCCTCTTCAAATAGATCTAATGGATAAGCTACATAACAGATCCATTGACTGTCTTCCCCAGCAACAGGCTCGATGTGATAGCATCGTCCTTTGTAACGATCAAGACTAGTAAGTCCATCAGTCCAAACAGTTGTCCATGTACCAGTAGAAGATTCGGCAGCTACTGCAGCCCCTGCTTCTTCGGGCGGAACCCCAGGTTGAGGAGTTACTCGGAATGCTGCCAAGATATCAGTATCCTTGGTTTCATACTCCGGGGTGTAGTAAGTCAATCTATAATCTTTAACACCAGCTTGAAATCCAACACTTGCTTTAGTTTCTGTTTGTGGTGACATAAGTCCCTCCTTACAACTCTTGAATTAAGAATTCTCACAATAACAAGGTCTACTCGATGTTAATTAGGCGTAAATAAAACTTTAGCAAAAATCTCATAAAAAAAAAGGGATATTCAATTAATAGCAACTCATTAAAGAAAATTGAGGGCATGCTTAAGTTAATGAATATGTTTCATTCATATATAATGCGTAAACCCTGTGTACGTTCTATCCTATAGGAATTTCACTATAGGAATTCAATAGGAATTGAGTTGTTGTTATGGTAAGTTAACACGGTTCGTTATTAAACCAAGGATTTGATTTAACAAATCCATCATTATTGTATACTCTTTGATAGATATAGCGCAACCCAAATCAATCCTTAACCTTTTTTTTTACAAATTATTAATAGGCCCTTTCTTATTTTGAAAAGAAATACCTAACTAAATACTAAGAAAATTTTCTGTTGACAGCAATCTATGCTTCACAGTAGTATATATTTTGTATAGCGAAGTCCTAGATAGGAAAGTAGAGTAGGCACAGATCCTCCACAAAAGGAAAAATCTATCTTATGAAAAAAAGATTGATTGAACTTTCCAACGGCCTCATTCCATGAGTAAACGGTTGAAAGGGATTTGCTTGGGCAACGAAATCAAGTCCTGTTCCCCTTTTTTCTCTTATTGAATTAACTAATGGATTTCCTTTTTACTTTTGGATTTTTGGATATTTTTTTGGATTTGGTATTATTCAACAAGAAAAAAAGAAAAATTTCGACAAATTCCTTTTTTTTATTATGTGATAATTATGAGAACCAATCCTACTACTTCTCGTCCCGGGGTTTCCCCAATTGAAGAAAAAAGTACAGGTCGTATCGATCAAATTATTGGACCCGTGCTGGACGTCACTTTTCCCCCCGGCAAGTTACCTTATATTTATAACGCTTTGGTAGTCCAGAGTATAGACACTGCCGATAAGCAAATTAATGTGACTTGTGAGGTACAACAATTATTAGGAAATAATCGAGTAAGAGCTGTAGCTATGAGTGCTACAGACGGGTTGATGAGAGGAATGGAAGTGATTGACACAGGAGCTCCTCTCAGTGTTCCGGTCGGTGGAGCTACTCTCGGGCGAATTTTCAACGTTCTTGGGGAGCCTGTTGACAATTTGGGTCCTGTAGATAGTAGTGCAACGTTCCCTATTCATAGATCTGCGCCTGCCTTTATCGAGTTAGATACGAAATTATCCATCTTTGAAACAGGTATTAAGGTCGTCGATCTTTTAGCTCCTTATCGACGTGGAGGAAAAATAGGACTATTTGGGGGGGCTGGAGTAGGTAAAACAGTACTCATCATGGAATTAATCAACAACATTGCTAAAGCTCATGGGGGCGTATCCGTATTTGGTGGAGTAGGGGAACGGACTCGTGAAGGAAATGATCTTTATATGGAAATGAAGGAATCCGGAGTAATTAATGAAAAAAATATTGAGGAATCAAAGGTAGCTCTAGTCTATGGCCAAATGAATGAACCACCGGGAGCTCGTATGAGAGTTGGTTTAACTGCCCTAACTATGGCGGAATATTTCCGAGATGTTAATAAGCAAGACGTGCTTTTATTCATCGATAATATCTTTCGTTTTGTTCAAGCAGGATCGGAGGTATCCGCTTTATTAGGGAGAATGCCCTCCGCGGTGGGTTATCAACCTACTCTTAGTACAGAAATGGGTTCTTTGCAAGAAAGAATTGCTTCTACTAAAAAGGGATCTATAACTTCGATCCAAGCGGTTTATGTACCTGCGGACGATTTGACTGACCCTGCTCCTGCCACAACATTTGCCCATTTGGATGCTACTACCGTACTTTCCAGAGGATTAGCTTCCAAGGGTATTTATCCAGCAGTAGATCCTTTAGATTCAACCTCAACTATGTTACAGCCTCGGATCGTTGGCAACGAGCATTATGAAACTGCGCAAAGAGTTAAGGAAACTTTACAACGTTACAAGGAACTTCAGGACATTATCGCAATTCTTGGATTGGATGAATTATCGGAGGAGGATCGTTTAACTGTAGCAAGAGCGCGAAAAATTGAGCGTTTCTTATCACAACCGTTCTTTGTAGCAGAAGTTTTTACTGGTTCTGCAGGAAAGTATGTTGGTCTTGCAGAAACAATTAGGGGATTTCAACTAATCCTTTCCGGCGAATTAGATGGCCTACCCGAGCAGGCTTTTTATTTGGTGGGTAACATCGATGAAGCTAGCACGAAAGCTATAACCTTAGAAGAGGAGAACAAATCGAAGAAATGAAATTAAATCTTTATGTACTGACTCCTAAGCGAATTATTTGGGATTGTGAAGTGAAAGAAATTATTTTATCCACTAATAGTGGCCAAATTGGGGTATTACCAAACCATGCCCCCATTAACACAGCAGTAGATATGGGTCCTTTGAGAATACGCCTCCTCAACGACCAATGGTTAACGGCGGTTCTGTGGAGCGGTTTTGCGAGAATAGTTAATAATGAGATCATTATTTTAGGAAATGATGCGGAACTGGGTAGTGATATTGATCCGGAAGAAGCTCAACAGGCACTTAAAATAGCCGAAGATAACTTGAGTAAAGCTGAGGGTACGAAAGAATTGGTTGAAGCGAAGCTAGCTCTCAGACGAGCTAGGATACGAATTGAGGCTGTCAATTGGATTCCCCCATCCAATTGAAGACAATCCAATGGTTTATAGTTGATACAAAGAAAAAGGGAAGAGGGGTAGAAAAAGTTATTAGATAGCGAAGCGAAATAAGCCCAATGCTATCTAGTAATTTTTCTACCTACCTACCTACTATTGGATTTGAACCAATGACTCCCGCCGTATGAAAGCAATACTCTAACCACTGAGTTAAGTAGGCAATTTATGGTCACAAAGGAAGACCCATTACTTCGATCGATTATATATCGAATCCCTTTTCTAAGCAATACCGCTTCCTTATTGGTATGTTATATACTAAACAGATACATATTAAAGAGATACCCTCTGGCATTAGAGAATATTCATCTTGACAAGAAATTATCTATATGTTAAGATATCTCTGATAAGGGCTATAGCTCAGTTCGGTAGAGCAACTCGTTTACACGTGCGCCAATGCTTTTCAAAGGAGCTTATTATGCAATTAATATAATGGATCTTATTGCAAAATCCATGTCTTACTTCATAGATTCGACAGAATAGGAGAACAGTAGCCTGACAAACAGTCAGTTCAGTCCGATTCAGGTGCCCATTCTGGTGCCTAATCAAATCGAACCCTTATGGATTTGCTAGTTGATAAGGTAAATATCCAGCCCACTAAATGCTAGGCGTAATGAGGATAAGGGCCTCCAAAAAACTTCTTTTCGTTCTATGAACTTTAAGGTGTATGAAGTCTCATAGTTAACTCTTGCAGTGGAACGATAGAGACTCCATTTCACTTAGGTTGATTTAATTTAGGCCGGAGGCAGACCTAAGTCAAGATAATCCTCCTTTGAAACACTTTGGTATTGCTCCTAGATAGACCATAATACAAATAATCAATCAGAGCACAGGGAGCCATCTCATTATCTTTCCGTAAAGAAAAACTATGGTGGACTAACTGATCTTTAAATCAGTTGATGAAAGAGCCCAATGCAAAAAAATGCATGTTGGGTCTTTGAAACAGTTCGAATCATTTCGATAATAATCTGTTTGATCTGTTTTACCGAGAAGGTCTACGGTTCGAATCCGTATAGCCCTAATATGTCCTATTTTTGGATTTTAGTATAGATATCCTATGTTTTCCTTAGTATAGCTTTCATTTTCACATTAGTACTTGTTTATAGACTGGGCGGGCGCCTATGACATAGAATAGGCGTAAAAGCATTACCACAGGCTCATTCATCAAAAATCATAGAGATAGGAAACGAAAAAGTAATTTCTATCAAATCAATAGAAGAAAAGAGCCCTTCCCTGATTTGAATCCCGCCCTTCTTCAAATAGGATATCTCTAGACTTCCCTATAAAAACTGCAATGATTTTCTCCATCTTGCGAATTTCTACTTTGTTTTAAGTATATTACTTCGCTTATATATACATTATCTAAATCGATCTAGTTAAAATTCTAAATAGAAAAAAAAATAGAAAGAATTAAAGTAAAGAGTAAATAAGAAAACAGAATATTATGTCTCATAGTTCTGAGATAGAGTTACTTATTTTTATAGTATTACTTCTCAGTCTACTGCATAGACTAGTCCTCCTATGTTAATTAGGTTCTAATTTGTAGTATTCTCATTTTTATTTTTAAAAAAGTCTTTTATTATTATTAAATAAAGCATAGAGTAATTCCTTTTTCTAGAGATTAGAGAGAAAGCAAAATAAAGTGAAGGGATAAAGTGTTTTTTATATAAGAATTAGATCTAGACCATATCTAAATAGAATAAAAAAAAAGAGGGGGAGTTGGGATTCCATTGGATGAATCTTTAAAGAAGACACAGCACAGAGGAAACAAAGGCTAAACTAAGCGATTTTGTTTGAACAAAACAGATTCTTGTTTCACCGAGGAAAAGAGATAAGTTCTGGATGAATTGACAATGCAGAATTGAATTGATTAATTTAAGTCTC